TAATTTATTACTCTTTCCTTTTTTTTGGATTATTTTTTGTTTGTTATTGTCTTCTTTATTATATTTCTTTCGAATGAATCGAAAATTCCAGAGTATATCTTTTCACGGGTCGAACCAAAAAAAAATAAACTTCGAATATTTCCCTCTTTACTTTACCTTTATCCGGCAGAAAAAAAAAGGAAAATTCCCTATTTTTTTGTCCATGTCCCTAAATTAAATATTAAATAATAGGAGACTTAAATGAAAGTCCCTTTCTCGCATTCGCTCTCCTGCATCAATATGGAAATATTTGGTACATGAAGCCATGATCTGATATCTATATCGAAATCCTATATAGATATAAACTGATCTTTTTCTGGAATCAAAGAAAGATATTGAAAAATATATTGCTCTTGTGACTCGGAAGAAATGGTTTCTCTGTGGAGGAAGGGAATAGCGATTTATTCCTATGGAGCATCCAGGAACAAGAAGATTCAATCGGAAATATCGACAAATTCTTGCGTGGTCCAAGGAAATAAAAAAAAGGGTCCGCTTCTACAATTTTATCTCTATCCAATTTGAATATCAGAATAGCTGATATAGTCATGATTCAATGGGTCAGGTCCACTTACTTTTTCTTTTCTTGATTTCTAATTTTTCCGATGGATTTAATTGGAACAATGGAGAAGTAGTAAAACTTGGGTTTGTCGATTCATAATTGAGATTGGGTATTATCTCGAATATCCATGTCCCGGGACCAAAAATATAAATAATGAAACATGAGGAGGAGTATAGCCTGTAGTGACATAGTAGTCCTCCTAATAAGTGGGATTCCTTATTATCATAATGAACAAATGTTCAACTTTATACCTATAACTCATTAGAATGATAACTCATTATGCGGTCCGTTTACCTTTTTTTTTATTACAAATATCAATAATATCTCTATTCTCCGATGAAAAATGAAGACTAAGGCGGGAGCTTCGTGGAAAAAGCCCTTTATCGGATTTGAACCGATGACTTACGCCTTACCATGGCGTTACTCTACCACTGAGTTAAAAGGGCCATTTTCTTCAATTCATGAAGAGGCCACTAACCACTATGAGTCTACTGCATGTATCTATGTATAGACTATATGTACATATATACATGTATGCATAGGGGGCTCATTCAAGAACAAGCCATTTGATTTACCTAGGAAGTTCTAGGGTCAAATCAAATGATTATTTATATTTGAGAAATATCAATGCAATGAATTGTTTCGCTCCTAATTGCTTTGCTTTTATTGACCCATCGAGGCGAGATTCACTTGATTGATACATGTACCAATCCGACATAGATCCAAAATATTTCATCGAATCATGTGATGAAGGATTCGGCTCGTACCCTGAACTGAATTCTTATAAAAAAAAAGAATCTTTTCGATTACTTGTCAATCCCTTCCCAGATTTACGAGTTCTACATCACCTTTTTGAATCAATCAAAAAAAAATTCTATCATTTCTGAATTTCCTGGCTTAGTGTTAGTGAGGCATATCTCGTCTTAACGATGAGCGAATCAATGAGTGAAAATTGAAGAAAGGGGGTTTGACTTTTTTTTTGTCGGACAAATCCCCGCTGAGGGGATCCTATACTTCGTCATATATATATGATGGTTCATGAATGAACAATCCAAAAATTCTATGTAATTGTGGAAGCAAGAAAGATTCTTCGGATCTAGTCATGCCATTACATTATATTATATTGACAATTCCAAAAAACTGCTCATACTATGAGCATAATATGATGGCGATCGGGCAGGTATGCCCCTATCGTCTAGCGGTTCAGGACATCTCTCTTTCAAGGAGGCAGCGGGGATTCGACTTCCCCTGGGGGTAGGGTATTACGAAAGGAAGTTGATCATGGATTATCAATAAGCCTAGAATTGATTCTTCCTGGGTCGATGCCCGAGCGGTTAATGGGGACGGACTGTAAATTCGTTGGCGATATGTCTACGCTGGTTCAAATCCAGCTCGGCCCAATAATTCGCCGATCCATGGGGATGATATAACCAATTTGTCCTCCAGAAATGCCTGATATAGAGGAATAAATAGTCCATTTTTTCTGCTATATCCCTATTTCTTTGTTCATTTGTTCCCACGCGTTCTGATCTTTCTAACGATCTAGATTAATAATCTTTAAATAGAAGAAGGAGTAAAGAAAAAAAGAGTCCTTTTTTTTTCATTGAAAGATTGATTATCTTATCAATCGATGTGGCAATAACCGCAGGATTACTAGTAATCCGTGTCACTCTCACTATAGTTCATATCCATGTGAATATCAATCACTCGTGTTTCTGGTAAAACACGGCAATTATAAATATAAAGAAATTATAAGAATATGTATGAGAATATGTATGCTGTATAACTCATTTCCCTGGGATTGTAGTTCAATCGGTCAGAGCACCGCCCTGTCAAGGCGGAAGCTGCGGGTTCGAGTCCCGTCAGTCCCGACCTAGAATCCGATGAATCCATCAATTCATCTCTCCATTTTCTGTGAAGGGGGGGCAAGGGGCAGAATTGAATTCTCAGCGGTGGACCTTATTTCTTTCGTTTTTCGTTTCGCATTTCTCATCGAACAAATACGGTAATTTCAATTACTTCAACTAGTACCGATTGATGGGAGAGAGACATATGTAGATTGAATTGATCGGTGGTATCACCATATTTAGGATTCCAAGAGAGACTGTACTGGTCTGGCTTTTTCGATTGCTCCTGATCAATGGAATGAAATAGAGTACCCATATGTTTTCTGGGAACACATACACAAATTGTATTCGTTTATTGTACGATACACAATTAACTTAATATAGAATATAGTTACCCCGACAGCGACAGAGTACTTTTCAGATGAAACCTACCCCCTTTTCTAACTCCGATTTTGTGTAACCTCAATTACGAATTGAAAACAATTTCTCTATCTCATTTGAATTGCATACTTTCTTTTTGATGTATGTGTCTCAGTCCTCAATCCAAGGAAAGAGGATACTAATATAATAAAAGATCAAACAAAGATCCGCCTCTCTTGTCTTGTTCTAGGGAGGGAAGGAATGAATAGATTTTTTTCTTCCTATTTTACCCCATCGAAGAAAGAACAAAATCAATAAATAAAATAGTGAATTTATCGGAATATTCGATCTTTTTTTTATACCGGGACCCATTTTTATCACACTTCTCTGTCTCCCAAGAAGATTAGATCATCACAAAAACTTCGCTTAGAACTTAACTCATCCTTTTTTCCATTTCACTCCTACTGTTTGGGTCTGTGACCAATGGAACACCGGTTAGATAATACCTCATCAGATGATTGTATAAGGAAGACGGTAGGTTATAGAAAAGAAAGAGTGGAAATGAGAAATTCAATGGGATTCTTGATTGAATCAGGAATCCCATTTTGGATTCGGTATGGATAAAGGATCTTCCTATGTTATACTATTCAATTCTCGACGATGAATCCGATTTGATAGATCAGATATTGTTATTCATGATATTGATCCGATTCAGTATCATCAGGATGCAATCCATCCCATGGAATTTTCAGGAGAAAGACTTATTATCTCTATGGGATTAGATCCCGAGTTATTGCAAAGCAAAAAAAAAAAAAACGATGAGATTATGGAAGTCAATATTCTCGCATTTATTGCTACTGCGCTGTTCATTCTAGTTCCTACTGCTTTTTTACTTATCATCTACGTAAAAACAGTCAGTCAAAATGATTAATTTGAATGAAACTTGTAGTTCTTATCAATGATTGAAGAAATGAAAGGAATTCAAATCCCAAGTCTTAAATGAAATGAGTGGATTGGAGTCAGCAGTATATGAGATAGTATGGTAGAAAGAACTATATGAACCTTTCTACCACACTATCTATTATAGTATTGTATAAAGTTGTATAAAGATATGTGCTTGATATGGATCAATCTATAATATGTATCTACATATGTCTACATGTAAATAGCACTCCAATTCTATTTCTTCGCTACATCCATTTGTATTGATTCCGATCAATCTGAAATAATCGAACGTCAACTCTTCTAATTCCTAAGTTTCTGATTATTTTCAATATGGATCCCGAGATCTATCGAAACAATCAATGTAGGAAGAATAGTATGGGCATATATTATATAAATTATATAAAAGGAAAAAAAAATAGGGGTTGGTTGCTCCTCATTGTAATATCCATAATTCTGGTAAGGGCCGGTTCATCGAAATAGAATATTTAGGAAGAATTCGGTTGGAAAAAATTTCCATTTCCTATCATGTGTGTTCAGTTTGGAAATACGAACATGGGAATTAAATCATTGAAATCTTTGTTTGATCGAAGGGTTCTTATTCATATATTACTGGATTCTGGTAGAATTTTTGAAATGGGTATATTTTTTTTTTTAGCTTCGCAGAATGATCTATTAAACAATTGATACAATTCGATTACTCAACTCAATTATCAATTAGTAGTACCCCTAGAGTCCACTTCTTCCCCATACTACGAGTGAAAGGGAAAATGTAAAGACTACCATTAAAGCAGCCCAAGCGAGACTTACTATATCCATGTGAATTATGTCCCCTATCTCTATGAATATGAAGGAATTATTCCATTATTTATCATTAATAATAGTGGAATCAATGGTGCAGAGTCAAAATGGGATTCTGACCTAATGCTATTGATGAACCAATCCAATGAATACACTCGTAACAAGTTCCTATATGATTTCTGGTAGAATTGGGAAGCATTAATCACAAGCAAGATACACAGTTACCCCCTTGGAAGTTTCAAGGGAATCTTACTAATGGAATATGTAGGAATAGTAAGACCTATTGTTTGTTGCCTTTCATAAGCAAAAGGCCGAAAAATATACGATCAAGATCGATAACTATCTATCACATACCTCTATCTCACATCTAAGCCTTACTGTCTCTGTTTCTGTGAAACAATCGGGAGACACCCTATTACATTCTTGGCGGGGTTACCAAAAAGAAAGAATTT